TCTGTAAAGCTTCCGCATAATTTCCTTCGGATTGAGCCGACATCCGTTACGGTCGTTCATTTTATTCAAAAAATCTCCGTTCCAGAACCGTACGTGAGATTTTCATCTCATACGGCTCCTCCCTTCTGCGCATAGTACTAAGGGGAATAAGCCATGGAATCAAAATTTCCCTATTATTCTCATTATGAACTGACAGGAGCTGGTATTTTTACAAGAAATCTCTAGCCAGCCTTCCCGCAAGAGGTTTTTTCTTAACACCTTAACACCAATCAATCGTATTAGTGCTAGATAGAAATGGTAACTCCAACGATTTCTTTGTCCTCAACGCCTATTATTTCCAGGAATTAGTCACTTCAACGATCTTTGATGGTTATACGGGTATCCAAAGTACGAACGAGATGGATGTTTGTTGTCCCGACCATTCTTGTTAGTCCCGATACCGATAAGGAAAAGGGTAATTTATAACAAAGTTTTCGTATTGTTGATTCCTAGTGTAGTGCTTCTTCCCCTATGCCGCCTATTGGTACTGGTGGAGTAGGATTGACTCACAATACAGAACCTATAGGTGTAACCTTTCGTTCAATACTAAAATCGACAATTCAAGTATCTGAGGCTGGATCAATCGAGGATACACGACAGAAGGAATTGTTCTACCTCCAAACTTTACCTTCACTAAGCGTAGCTTTATTTCAAAAATTTTGTTCTTTCTCGCGTCTTTTTCTCGTAAGACTGAAGTGAGGGCTAAAAAAGAAAAAAACAAGAAAAAAGAATCAAATCACACCATCTCTGTAATAGGTAAATGCCTTTTTTTCTCCTGAAGTTGTCGGAATTATTCGTAATAAAATATTGGCTATAATTGAAGAGGTCTTATCAAGAAAATTTCCATTTATCCGAGATCTAGGCATAATTAGCAATCCATTCTATAATTCTTCTCATTACCCCCTCGGGGAAAATGATCCCACAAACAAAGGAATTGTACAGTACAAAATAACATAAAAACAGAAAAATTCTAATAAAAAGATGTATACCCTCTGCTCAAAATGGACCCTTTTCGAACAAAGAGAGATAGGAGACTTTTGAATTGAATTTTATATAAATTTCGTAGTATACAAATAAATGCACGGAACTATTACTATTTCAACTATTACTATTTCATTTAAGTTGAATAACCAAGGACTTTATTTTACTACGGATTCTTATAACTCGAGTCTGATAACTCGAGAAATTTGGATTTGGTTATGATCCAAAGAGAAAAAGGGATGGAATAATCATTATACAATTGAATGAAATGAAATAGAAAAATCCACGGTACGATTCATGAATTTCTAATAAATAGATCTATGGGGTATATCATAAGAGAAGTTGTTGATAAATATGAAATTTGAAAGGAATTTTTTATTCCTATGGAACCGTTGATTGGTCGTGTTTGTACTGGAATAAAATAATATGAATAACTCGCAATTCACTCGGTTTCTGGTCAATAATAAGATTATGTAGGAGAGATGGCCGAGTGGTTCAAGGCGTAGCATTGGAACTGCTATGTAGGCTTTTTGTTTACCGAGGGTTCGAATCCCTCTCTTTCCGTTTCTGTTAATTCACCAGCGTTACCGACCACAATATATCAAATCAAAATTGATATCATTATTCCAACAACTTTATTTGATAGAGAATCTTTATTCCTAATTACTGTGCTACGCGTACGTAAAATACAAATATCGCGGAAAGAGCAAAAAAGAAAAAAAAATCCTACTACGTATCTATTTGTGATACGTGAATGAGAAAAATGCGGATCAAGACCCTTAGATCTATTTACTTCGTCGAAAAGGGGACATAATTGTCTGAACCCCTTTCCTTGTTATGTTCTTTAGGTTCAAGTCTGACGGGAATAATATTCTACGACTAACAGCTCATTTATTTTTAAGCCGATCCATTTACTATCTATTATTTGATTTACTAATCCTTTATATTGGAATGAGTCAATAGTTAAATGGTTTGGCAATTCCTCGCGAGGGGCTGAAGCAATAGAATTTTGAATCAGAGCTTTCGATCTTTGTTTATCCTTCGTAGTAATAATATCTCGGGGTTTGCAACGATAACTTGGTATATCCACTATACGACCATTAACTAAAATATGTCTATGGTTAACTAATTGCCTGGCTCCAGGAATGGTCGAAGCCATACCCAATCGAAAAAGGATGTTATCCAAACGCATCTCAAGTAGTTGTAGTAAAACCTGGCCTGTTGACCCTTTTGCTTTTCTAGCGATCTGCACATATCTAAGTAATTGTCGCTCTGTCAGACCATAATGAAAACGCAATTTCTGTTTTTCTTCTAGACGAATACGATATTGCGATCTTTTCCCGGAACGCAATGGGTTTTTAAGATCACTTCCAGATCTAGGTCTTTTACTAGTTAATCCCGGTAAAGCCCCCAGACGGCGTATTTTTTTGAAACGAGGTCCTCGGTAACGAGACATAAAGACTCCTTTTTATTTTATTAA